GTTGCAATTTTCCGTGGGGGGGGATTTACAATTTAATGAGATTCTGAAAGGAGGGTTCATTTTATTTAAATTAAATAACTAACGTTTTATCTTTTGCTGAAGAAGTTTTGATAGCTACGGATCACAAAAAACACTAAAATCATAACAGAAAAATGCATTGTGGAAAAATCGATAGTTTCTTTTTTAGTTCCGAAAATGAAACTAAAATTCAAATAAAAAAAAAAGAATGGAAATAGTCTTTCTTCTTTTTGTTGTTGCTTGAATATTTGATATTCAATTGAATATAATAAATAACAAGCATTTTGGTTTTCAAATTAAATAAATCATTATTTATCTATAATTCGTTGGAACAAAAAAAGGGGCCCGGCTAGGTATTGACCAGGCCAGGCCATCAGAATAAGAAGGGCCTTTCGAACAAAATCAACACAAAGATGTCTTCTTTTTTTTCTTTATTTTTTCTTTTTTTATTTATAGGCTCGTTCGAGCCCTTCCTTTATCTAATCTAAAAGAAATTCCTAATTTGTCTATCTCTATAGAATAGAGAAAGAAAGACTCCTTACATTATGTGTAATGTAGTAATTCTCTTTTTCAATTGGGAGAGATGGCTGAGTGGACTAAAGCGTCGGATTGCTAATCCGTTGTACGAGTTATTCGTACCGAGGGTTCGAATCCCTCTCTTTCCGGTTCCGTTGATGACTTGATTTATTTATTTTTCAAATTTTTGAAATCTTAGTTAAACGTGTGGAATAGATAAAATCCTAAGAAAATTTGAAAATGAACCAAGGAAAACCCTTTGGATTTTATTCTTCACGTCCAGGATTACGTCCTGGATCATTAGATAGGAATCCAAAGATGAAGAGAGAAACAAAAAATATCACTACGGTATAAACGAAGAGTTTCAGAGTAAGCATTACACAATCTCCAAGATGATTTTTTTTTTGGAAAAAAAAAAGAGAATAGATCTTCCATTTTTCTACCACATATCCTATTTTGACACCAAGAAATGATTCTAGAAATAGAAATGAATTGTCAGAAATTTATTTGGAATAAGAGTTTTTCATTAACAAAAATTTCTTTCATATCCAAATTCGATATTGTGGGAGACCCTAATATAATTAATATATAATATAATAGGGTTAGGGTCTTTCACTGGAAAAGGGTCAAAAAAAGGAGGAAATGGGGTAAGCCGGATTTATGGCAACTATCCAAGAATTTCAATGTGTGAATCGAGGGTTCAGACTCTAAAACTTATCTGATTTTCTCAATTGTTAGAGAATTTTTTCTCGAAGAAATCATGAATCTTCTAGGATATTATTAAGGATCTCATCGAAAACTTACAGCAGCTTGCCAAACAAAGGCTAAGAGAAAAAAAAACACAGGTATGACTGGCATAACATCTACGATTGGATTCAAAAAAGCATAGGCTTCGGGCAATTTGCCAAAGAAAAAACTACTCGAATAAAGGGCAGAATTAAGACAAATACAGATCAAACTAAAGATATTAAGCATAACAGACATTTTTTTCTTGGAGATAATTGCATTTTGATTGAGTTATTGATATAAGGAAAAAGGAAGAAAGGAAGTAAGGTATACAAAAAATCCTTCTTTTTCTTTGAACCCACCCCAATCAAAAATCCTCCAATTCTCAAAGGAGAATAGAAGAAATCATACTTTCATACAATATCTTAATTGAATTATATGTAATGATCAATAAATTAAGTTGAATCTATATCTATATGGATGAAAATCCTAGGAATAATCTATTCTATAGATATTTTGACTGGAGTTGACAAACAAACAATATTATTGTTTCTTAGTGTAGATTAGAAATTGATAATGGGGCGTGGCCAAGTGGTAAGGCAACGGGTTTTGGTCCCGCTATTCGGAGGTTCGAATCCTTCCGTCCCAGAGCCATATCCATTTTTTTAGAATTTTAGAATAAAGATTGTTTTCTTGAACAACTTTCTGTTTAAACTGTTTAAAGTCTAATTTTAGATGGAATGTGATTCTTTTCTATCTTATATGAATCATATCTTTTTTCACAAACTGAACTGAATCGAGTTCAAATGACACGCACCTGGACCTGAATCCATTTTTTATCAGGTAAGATGAGAACATGGATCAAAACAAAAGAGTTTGAATTCAAAAAAGTTGGGTGGGCTTTTCATCATATGTTCATTCCCTTTGATATTTAGGGAAGTTAGTTACTTGGAAAAACTTTCCATCCCATATCTATTTGAATTTTCAACGATGGATGTATTTTGAATCGAGATGCAAAAGAATCTATATTCCCTATCTCTTATCATTTATCCCGTAAATGAGGTAATCTAATTAGTAATTAGATTTTTCTCGAGATCTCTGAATTCGAAACAAGAGCGAGTTCTTGATACTAATTAAATTCAATCAATAGGACTAAGTCTCTTAGTGGGTTAGACTAAAGCTTGACTAAATTTGGACTTATTGTTTGTCTTTGTAACTAGACAAGTAATTTCCCATACCGGATCAGGATTCCTTTTTTTGCTCTATCATTCCCATAGAAAGAATAGGGGAGTGGATAGGAGATAATCAGTATTAATTTAAATATCTGTCCAAATCTCATTAACAAATGATCAAATAACATATATATGTTTATATGTTATGGAATCGATGTATTTTCTTTGAATCTCGTTTTTTTATTTTATTTAGGTATTTTTTTTGTTTGGCTATAATGAAGAATTGTAAATCTATGTAACGATTGGATTGAGGCAGGGGTGATTTATCCTATCCCTTTTATTCACTTTATGACAAGATTCGATTATTGAAATATTACTCAACCCCATGTTAAACAAAATGCATATAAAATGAGGAAATGTTTAGCTTATATGTATCGTTCTATTTCAATGACAATAGTCTTTCGGTTTTTGTGAAAAAGGTTTGGGATCCCTTAAATTTTTTAAACTAAAATTAGTTAAATTCAGTATTATAGAATATCTATAACAGTGACAATTGTTCAGTCTATCTGATAGATACGAAAACCCCTTTCGATTTTTTCGATTTGGATTTTCGTAATCAGATGAAAAGAATAAAGATTCAAATCTTACCTTACATCAGTTTTTTTATCCATCTCATGAAAAAAAAAAAAGGGATTTCTTTCTTCTTTTCTGTGATCTATATTATCTATTTGAAATCAGTGATGGGTCAATTAAAAAAAAAAGACTTATCTTTTAATGATGTCTAAATAAGAACCTTTTTCCATTCGAAATAGTTTTAATAAATATTTTGAATGATTCCTTGTAAGTTGAATCTTTGGTACTCAAAAAGTAGGAAATAGGTCAATCTATCCTATTGAGTCACTTGAAGTAGCAGACTCAAAAAGAACTTATTTATTCGTTTATCTATTTCTATTTCTTTATATATATGTTAAAGATGGTGTCTTGCTAAGACTTCTTCAGAAAAATCTTGACACATATCATATATAGAAGAAAAAGTATAGATTACGCGATGTCTATGTACAACTGAACCAATGACTATTCATGATTCCATGATTGAATCAATTCCATACCGGTTCCAAATTAGAGGAATGTTATGGTAAAACTTCGTTTGAAACGATGTGGTAGAAAGCAACGTGCGACTTGAAGGACAGATCCGTTGTGGATTTTTACATCCGCTATTTTATATTTATATAGGAATGAAGGTGCTCTTGGCTCGACATCGTTTGTTCTGTTCCACTCGAACCCTTCGTTTTTTGCTTTTTGTTGGGTTGTAAATAGTCCACGATGGAGCTCGAGTGGAAAGGATTAATTCATTTCTCGGGGGCAAGGATCTAGGGTTAATGCCAATCAATAAATTGGAACAACTTCGTAAATATATCTTCGAGATAGAAATGGAAAGGATCCAATTTGAGCAAGTTTCCAATTCAAAAGCAAAACCTGTTGGAATTGATCAAACGTTTTCGATCCAAAGTGTATCACGCGGGAATCAACTGTCCGTAGGATTCTTTGATAGGAAGAGAAATCACAAAAAAGGGTATGTTGCTGCCATTTTGAAAGGATTAAGAAGCACCGAAGTAATGTCTAAACCCAATGATTTAAAACAAAGATAAAGGATCCCAGAACAAGGAAACACCCTTTTAATTTGAATTGTCTCGATAGTCTCAATAACTGGATCAGACTGAAGAATCAAAATAGAATTTTAAACGAGACAAACAAAAGGGGGTAAAGACCACTCAATAAATGAAATTTATTAAAGATTTTTTCCTTTAAGCTATTTGAGAGTTATCCAACTTGAGTTATGAGTACGAATGGTTTCTTTTTCATTTTCAGGAAGGAAGAAGAAAAAAAAAGACTTAAATCATAGTCTAATTGATTTTATAGGCTCATTTGTCATTTATTAGAATTCCATACATAGACAAAACTTCGAATCAAATCATTTTTTCTCGAGCCGTACGAGGAGAAAACTTCCTATACGTTTCTAGGGGGGGTATTGTTCATCTACATCTATCCCAATGAGCCGTCTATCGAATCGTTGCAATTGATGTTCGATCCCGAAGAGAAGGAAAAGATCTTCGAAAAGTGGGTTTTTATGATCCACTGAAGAATCAAACTTATTTAAATGTTCCTGCTATTCTATATTTCCTTGAAAAGGGTGCTCAACCTACAGGAACTGTTCAGGATATTTTAAAGAAGGCAGAAGTTTTTAAGGAACTTCGACCTAATCAAACGAAATTCAATTAAAGAAATACCAAGGGGGGGGTAGTGATTTGTATATAACTTTGTATAACTTTTCTCTACTATTTTTTTATTTCCCCCCTTAATCCTGCTTTATTCGTATCTATTTCTCATTGCTTCTGTCGAATTCCATGGTCGATAACAACAAAACCTTAGTTTATTGATCATATAAATCTCAAATTCGGACATTTCATTTCTTTCAATTATGTGGTTTTCGTTGGAATTTGACTAACCAACAAGGAATCCAGTTTGTTTATTCCACTTAGATTGATGAAATACATTAAAAATCCGATA